GATTTTGTGACCGAAAATTTCCCAGCAGTGGTGGTTTGACAAATATTTTTCAATAATAAATAGGGTGCGAGCCGGCATTTTTCGGAATCTTGGGCTGGACGGCAGGGGGGCCGATCCATCCCCAAAACTCCGATTTTGTGACTGCGCACCTCCTGGGTGGCATTCTGAGAAATAGGAAAATTTTTTAGAATGAATTTTCTAGAATCTAAAATTTTCAGATCTTGCCTTCAAGAAAAAATTTTTCATATTTTATCTTCGAGAAAGAATTTTCCCCCCGAGAAGGGATCTTTCGGATCCTACCTTCGAGAAAGAATTTCCCCCCCCGAGAAGGGATCTTTCGGATCCTACCTTCGAGAAAGAATTTCTCCCCCGAGAAGGGATCTTTCGGATCCTACCTTCGAGAAAGAATTTTCCCCCCGAGAAGGGATCTTTCGGATCCTACCTTCGAGAAAGAATTTCTCCCCCGAGAAGGGATCTTTCGGATCCTACCTTCGAGAAAGAATTTCCTCCCGAGAAGGGATCTTTCGGATCCTACCTTCGAGAAAGAATTTTCCCCCCGAGAAGGGATCTTTCGGATCCTACCTTCGAGAAAGAATTTCCTCCCGAGAAGGGATCTTTCGGATCCTACCTTCGAGAAAGAATTTCCCCCCCGAGAAGGGATCTTTCGGATCCTACCTTCGAGAAAGAATTTCTCCCCCCGAGAAGGGATCTTTCGGATTTTAATTAAAATTAATTTAATAGTTAATTAATATAAATAAGCTAATTTAAGCTTTTAGGCCCATACCCTAACCATAGAACTAAAATATTCTTTTATATATATATATTTATATAATATTAGTAATATGCCTGAATTTTAAGGAATATTTTGATAGAATATTTATGTAATTTATTGTTACTATTACTAATATTAATTATATTATATTTATTATTTTTAATAATTCTTTAAAATTCAAAATTTTAGATGCAATTACATCAAAATATAAAATATTAAATTTATTTTTATTAATATTTTGGTTAATTTCATTATATTTATATGGTTAATATTATTTTAATTAAAAATATAATATTTATTAAGTTTATTAATATTCCTACTATTGTTTTATGTTCTTTAATAAGATTTTATACTTTAAATTATTKTTTTATATGAATATTAATAGAGATTTCATCTTTGTCCTTTTTAAGTATACAAATTTTATTAAATTCTAATAAGTCTTCTGCAATATATTATTTTCTAATTAATTTTATTGCAAGTACTTTTATTTTTTTGAGAATTATAATTAAATTTGATTTTATTGTTCATTATAGTTATTTAAATAATTGAATATTTTTTATTGGTATTATATTAAAAAGAGGAATATTTCCTTTTAATAATTGATTAATTAAGTATTATAGGGTCTGTACATGATTAGAAATTTTTATATTTTCTACTTTTATGAAGGTTATTTTATTTAATTTTTATTTTTTATTTTATACTGACTTACATATATACATATATATAATTTTTATATTTAATATAATTCTTATTCCTATTCTGACTTTAAATTTTGTTAATATTAAAAAGTTAATGGCATATTCTTCTATTAATCACTCTTGTATTATATTTATATTTATTAATTTGAATTTTGAAATATTCATAATATATATGACTTCTTATTTTATATTTACTTATACTTTAGTTTTTATACTTAATTATTTAAATCTAATATATAAATGGGATTTAATTCATATTAATTTAAAGTTTAAAATTTTGTATTTAATAAATATTATTAATTATACTTTTTTACCACCAATATTTTCCTTTGCTATTAAATGACTTTTTATAGAAAGTTTAATAATAAATTATATAATTTTGTTCATATTTGTAGTTATAATATCCAGATTTGTGATAACATGAAATTATTTGAATGTAAATAATATTCAGTTTTATTTATTTAAATTAATTAAATTAATTGATTTAATGTATATACGTAATTCTAAATTTTTTAATTTGATATTTTTAAATATCATTATATTAATATTTATATTTATGTTATATATTTATATGTAGATTTCAATAGTTTTTAAAACATTAAATTGCAAATTTAAAGTTATTATATTATATTATATATTTGAAATTATAAAGCCTAACTGGAAATTTTATTTTGACCTATTATTACTATTACTGTTAATTATTTATAAAATTGTAGTTTATTATTTTTCTAGCAAGTTTTAAAATTATATATATATATATGTATATATAATATTATTATATACTTGAAATTACATTTATTTTAATTAAAAATTACATTTCGATTTATTAGTATTAGGACTTTAGTCCATTTATAAATTTACAATTTATTACTTTAATCAGACATAATACTATATTTTATATTTTTTAATTGTTGTTTGTTCTATTTTTTAAGATTTTAAGTTAATAACTGTAAACCTTCAAAGTTTAAATTATAAATTGTAATTTTATAAATCTTAAAATTATAAATTATAATTTTGAAAGTTATAGTATTTATTTAGTTTGTAAAATGATTTATTATAATTCAGAAATTTTCACATAATTTTAATAATTATAGTATTTATTTAGTTAGAAATAATTGACTATAATTTATAAACCCTTATGTATTTATAATTTTATGGTAATGGCCGGATTTATAATTTATAATTTTAGAAGTTATGACATATTTATTATAGGGACGATAATATGTGATTTTAGCACATGTAGTTATAACTTTATGTTAATTGCATTTGTAGTTTTATAATTATGAAAATTATTTATATTGAAAATATCTGATTTTTGAACTACATTAAATGACTTTATTCAACAAATCATAAAAATATTGGAATACTTTATTTTATTTTTGCAATATGAAGAGGTATAATTGGGGCTTCATTAAGTTTATTAATTCGAATAGAATTAAGTGTTCCTGGAAGATGAATTATAAATGATCAAATTTATAATTCAATAATTACAGCTCATGCTTTTGTTATAATTTTTTTTATAGTAATACCATTTATAATTGGGGGGTATGGAAATTGATTAATTCCTTTAATGTTAGGGGCACCTGATATGGCTTTTCCTCGAATAAACAATATAAGATTTTGGTTGTTACCCCCTTCTTTAACTATATTAATTATAGGAATAATTTTTAATGGGGGATCTGGAACAGGTTGAACTTTATATCCTCCTTTATCTTCGTTTATTTATCACTCATCTTTTTCAGTTGATTTATCTATTTTTTCTCTTCATATTGCTGGGATTTCTTCTATTATAGGAGCTATTAATTTTATTATTACTATTATTTATATAAAAAATATTAGAATAAAAATAGATCAAATTCCTTTATTTTCTTGATCAGTTATAATTACTGCTATTTTATTATTACTATCTTTACCGGTATTAGCTGGTGCAATTACTATGTTGTTATCTGATCGAAATTTTAATACTTCTTTTTTTGATCCAAGTGGGGGTGGAGATCCAATTTTATATCAACATTTATTTTGGTTTTTTGGGCACCCAGAGGTATATATTTTAATTTTACCTGGATTTGGGTTAATCTCACATATTATTACAAATGAGAGAGGAAAAAAGGAAACTTTTGGAACTTTAGGAATAATTTATGCAATATTAGGAATTGGGTTTTTAGGCTTTATTGTTTGAGCTCACCATATATTTACTGTAGGTTTAGATGTTGATACTCGAGCTTATTTTACTTCTGCAACTATAATTATTGCAATTCCAACAGGTATTAAAATTTTTAGATGATTAGCCACTTTTCATGGATCAAAATTAAATTTTAACCCTTCAATTTTATGATCATTAGGTTTTGTATTTTTATTTACTATAGGAGGTTTAACTGGTATTATATTATCGAATTCATCAATTGATATTATTCTTCATGATACTTATTATGTTGTTGGACACTTTCATTATGTATTATCTATGGGGGCTGTCTTTGCTATTATTGCTAGATTAATTCATTGATATCCTTTAATTACAGGTTTTACTTTAAATAAAAATTGACTAAATATTCAATTTTATTTTATATTTATTGGAGTTAATATAACATTTTTTCCACAACATTTTTTAGGTTTAATAGGAATACCACGACGATATTCTGATTTTCCTGATGCTTATTATTGCTGAAATTTAATTTCGTCATTAGGATCATTATTTTCTATTAATAGAATATTTTTTCTAATTTTTATTATTATAGAAAGATTAATTGTCAAACGGGTTGTATTATATAAATTTAATTTGACTTCTTTAGAGTGGTTGCAAATGTACCCTCCTGTTAATCATAGATATAATGAAATTCCTTTGATTTTTTATAAATAAACTATTTAATGTGGCAGATTAGTGCAATGAATTTAAGCTTCATATATAAAATTATTTTTCATTAAAAATAGCAAGATGAAAAATATATTTTTTATTAGATTCTAATTCTCCTTTAACTGACCATTTAATTTTTTTTTATTATTTAGTTATAATTTTAATTATATTAATTTTATTCTCTACTTTATATATTATAATTTCAATTATTGCAAATACTTTTATTAATCGATTTTTATTGAAGAATCATACTATTGAAATTATTTGAACAATTATTCCTATATTTTTGTTAATTTTAATTGCAATTCCTTCACTTAAAGCTTTATATTATATTGATGAATTATGAAATCCTATTTATTTTACAATTAAAATTATAGGTCATCAGTGATATTGATCTTATGAATATTCCGAATTTTATTGAATTCAATTTGATTCATATATAATTAATGAATTAGATAAGTTAGATTTATTTCGATTATTAGATACTGATAATCATTTAGTTGTACCTATAAATGTACCTATTCGAATTATTGTAACATCTATAGATGTAATTCATTCTTGAACAATTCCATCAATTGGAATTAAAATAGATGCTGTCCCAGGTCGTATTAATCAAATAACTATATTTACTATTCGTCCAGGTATTTATTTTGGGCAATGTTCGGAAATTTGTGGTGTAAATCACAGATTTATACCAATTACTCTAGAGAGAACAAATTGTTATAATTTTCTAAAATGAGTAAAAAATTTTTAATAGTTAAAATTTAAAGAATTAGTTAAATTATAACATTAGATTGTCATTCTAAAATTATTAACTATAAAATATTCTTTCATTGGGTGTCTGAAAAGCAAGAATTGGTCTCTTAAATCAATCTATAGTATTTAGCACATACTCCTAATGATATTCTTTTATTCCACAAATAATACCTATAAAATGAACATTAATCCTTATTTTAATTTGAACAGTAAGTATTACTTTAATAATTTTTTTATATTTTGATGTAACACAAATTATTTTTTTACCAAATAATGGAGCTCGGGGATCTATTCATGCAGAAAATATTTTATTGCCTTTATTATGATAGTTTATGTATTTGAATCTATTTTCTATTTTTGATCCGTGTACAAGAATATTGTTTTCATTAAATTGAATTTCTATTTTTATACCTATATTTTTTTTTCCTATAAAATTTTGAGTTATTCCTTCATATTTATTGATATTTTGAAACTTGTTTATTATATTAATATTTAATGAATTTAAGATTTTAATAAAAAAATTTAAAATTAATTTAATTATTTTTATTACTTTGTTGATTTATTTAATATTATTAAATCTATTAAGATTAATACCTTATATTTTTACACCTACTAGACATATATCTGTTAATTTATCTCTTTCTTTGATTTTATGAATTAGTTTTATACTTTATGGTTGATTAAATTTTTATGATAGTATGTTTATTCATTTGTTACCTATAAATACCCCGGTATTTTTAATAAATTTTATAATTGTAATTGAAACAATTAGAAATATTATTCGTCCTTGGACTTTGGCTATTCGATTAACTGCAAATATACTTGCTGGTCATTTATTATTACTTTTATTATCCTCGTCTATTAAGGGTTCATATATTATTTTAGTTCCTTTAATTATTTTAGCTCAGATTTTTTTATTAATTTTAGAAATTTTTGTATCATTTATTCAATCTTATGTATTTACTATTTTAAGATTATTATATTTTAATGAATCAAATTATTAATGATAAATTCAAATCACCCTTTTCATATAGTTACAGTAAGACCTTGACCTTTTATAATATCTATAAATATTTTCAATTTATTAATAAGAATAGTTAATTGAATATATATAAATTTATATTGATTATTAATTATCTCATTAATATCAAATTTTTTAGTTATATTTCAATGATGACGAGATGTGGTACGAGAAAGAACCTTTCAGGGATTTCATACATATTTTATTGTCAAAATAATAAAATCAAGAATAATTTTATTTATTATTTCAGAATTATTTTTTTTTATTTCATTTTTTTGAACTTATATTCATAGATCAGTTTCCCCTGCTGTTGAAATTGGTATATTATGACCACCAAAAAATATTGATATAATTAATCCTTATTCTATTCCTTTATTGAATTCATTTATTTTAGTGTCATCTGGATTTTCAATTACATGAAGTCATTATAGTTTATTAATAAATAATAAATTAGATATAATTATTAGATTAATAATTACTATTTTTTTAAGAATTTATTTTTCTTTAGTTCAATCAATTGAATATTGTAACTTACCTTTTAGTTATAATGATAGAGTTTTTGGGTCAATTTTTTTTATATCAACAGGTTTTCATGGGTTACATATTTTAATTGGAACAGTTTTTATATTAATTTGTTTAATTCGAGTTTTATTAAACCATTTTTCTTACATTCATCACTTTAATTTTGAAGCAGCTTCTTGATATTGACATTTTGTAGACATTATTTGATTATTATTATATTTTTTAATCTATTGATGATGTTATTAAATTACTTAATGTAATATTAAAGACCAATATTAACGTAAAAGGGAAGAGACTTTTCCCGTCTATCTAACTTATTAACAGACAGGCAATAATTTAATGCAACAATAATTGAGGGAATAAGCAGCAGCACCAACACCAAGACCAGGTAGAACAATATTATATATATTATTTCAAATAAATTTTTTAATTGAAAATTAAATGTAATATAAATTTTATACTATATATATTAGATATATATATTATCTTTAAATAAATTTTTTAATTGGAAATTAAATGTAATAAAATTTATACTATACATATATATATATATGTATATATAATATTGTTCTACCTGGTCTTGGTGTTGGTGCTGCTGCTTATTCCCTCAATTATTGTTGCATTAAATTATTGCCTGTCTGTTAATAAGTTAGATAGACGGGAAAAGTCTCTTCCCTTTGAATGCGGATTTGATCCTTTAACTAAAATTCGTCTTCCTTTTTCTATACAATTTTTTCTAATTACTTTAATGTTCTTGATTTTTGATGTTGAAATTATTTTAATATTACCTATGATTTTGTTATCAAAGTATTTTTTGTCAATATGTATAATTATTGTATTTATATTGTTTTTGATTATTCTAATATATAGATTATGAATAGAATGAATAATAAATTATATTAAATGAATTTCTTAGTATCTTTTTGGATATTAGTTTAAATAATAACAATTAAGTTGCATTTAATAGATAATTATAAATATATAATTATATCTAATTTAAATAATAAGTTTAGAAATAATAATAATAATATTATTTATCAAGAATTAGAAGTTCTTGCTTTTTTATTTCTTTAATTGAGATTTATATATTTATCTAATATAATTATTAACAATAATTTACCTCTATTTTGGTTTCAATTAAATTTCATGTTTATAAGGATTAAATAACTTAATCAATTTTTAATTCGAATTTAAATGTAATTATTACTTCTTATAATTTAAATATTTAAAAATTGGTCAAATTATTTTAATATTTTCAGTATTATGCTTTACTATTTAAGCTATTTAAATTTAAATAAAAATTAACAAAACAATAATTATAATAATTATATTTAATTTTATATATACAATAAAATTATTGTTTATATAATAATAGTAGTTATATATATATTTATATATGAACAATCCTATAAAGTTTTCTATTCATCCTTTTTCTATAATTAATTCGTATATAAAAATATATTTTAAAGGATAAAAATAGCTAGTTTTATAAAAATAATTTAAATAAAATATTCTTCTAAAAAAGTAATTTAAAGATAAATACTTAATATTAAAATTGAAAAATACAAATCCTAAAATTATTCCTAACATAATTAGATTAATAATTAAAATTTTTATGAAAAAATTTAAGATTACAACATAGTCAACAAAAATTATATTTAATCAAATATTTCCTACAAAAAATAAAATAATTATTAATATTAATATAGATATATTTAAATATTTAGATTCAAATAAATTAATTATTATAAATTTACACTCTAATATTAAAATATAAATTATTATTCGAAAAGAATAGGAAACTGTGAAAATAGTAGCTATAATTAAAAAAAATAAACTAATAATACTAATTTTTCTTATAAAAATTATTTCTATAATTAAATCTTTTGAATAAAATCCTGCTAAAAATGGAAACCCACACAAACAAAAAATAGATATGAGTATTAATATTCTTAAGTAAGGACTAACAATAATTATATTACTATATTTACGAATATCTTGATTATTATTTATTAAATGAATAAAACTTCCCACACACATAAATATTATTGATTTAAAAAGAGCATGAATAAATAAATGAAAAAAGGTTAGTTCATACAAACCCAATCTTAAAATTCTAAATATTAATCCCAATTGACTTAAAGTAGATAAAGCAATAATTTTTTTAAAATCAAATTCAAAATTTGCAATTAGTCCTGATATTATTATAGTTAATCTAGAAATAATTAAAATAAAATAATTTATGTTATTAATTATTAATATTTCATTGTATCGAATTAATAAATATACCCCAGCTGTAACTAACGTTGAAGAATGAACTAAAGAAGAAATCGGAGTAGGTGCTGTTATTGCAGCGGGTAATCAAGAACAAAATGGTATTTGAGCTCTCTTAGTAAAACATGAAATTATTAATATAAATATTATTAAATAATTTATATAATAAATTATTAAATTAAATCTACCATATATTACTGAGAGACAAATTAATATTAATAATCCAATATCACCAATTCGATTACATAAAATTGTTAATATTCCTGAATTGAAGGAATTGTAATTTTGATAATAAATAATTAAACAATAAGAAATTAGTCCTAGTCCATCTCATCCCAATAAAATAGTTAAAATTCTAGGACTAATTACTATTATAATTATTGAAAAAACAAATAATATTAATAAAAAATTAAAACGATCTAAGTTCTTTTCATATTTTATATATTCAATACTATATATTATAATTATTGATGAAATTAATAATACTAGTGATATAAATATTAAACTTAGATAATCAAAATATATTAAAAATCTAAATTTTACAGAATAAATATTAAAAATTAATCATTCTATAATTATTAATGAGCTATTCAGATAAAATAAAAATATTAAATTTATTATAAAAATTCTTATTCTAAATATAATAATTATATAAATAAACATTTTTTGTATAATTTAAAGTTAAAACTTAACACTTTTGATTCCACAAATCAATATTCTAAAATAAATTATTTAAATTAAATTAACTAAATTACAAAAAGAATATTTTAAAAATTATTAAATTTAATGGTAACCAATGAAGTATTAAAACTATGTAGTCAATTAATTTTCCATTATTGATATTTATTAAATAAAAATTTAATTGTCCATGTTGGACATATCTAAATAAATATAATGAATATAAAAATCTTAGTAAACATAAAATAAATATAAAAATAATTAGATAATTTAGTCATATAATAATTCTAATTATTAATAAAATTTCTCTAACTAAATTTATAGAAAAAGGTGCTGATATATTAGATCTACATAATAAAAATCATATTAGAGTCATAGACGGTATTAAATTTATTATACCTTTATTAATTAATATTAGACGTCTAGATGTTTGAGAATAACAAATATTAACTAAATAAAATAAACCAGAAGAACAAAGCCCATGAGCAATTATTATTAAATATGACCCTATTAATCCTATTATTATTAATCTTGATATACTAATTAATAATATACTTATATGTACAATTGATGAATAAGCTACTAACAATTTTATATCAATTTGACGTAAACAAATAAGACTAATATAAATTCTACCCACTAATCTAATAATTATAAATATTCAATTATAAATTATTATTAAATTTAATAAAATTAAATTAAATCGTAAAAATCCATAAGTCCCTAGTTTTAATAAAATAGCTGCAAGAATTATTGATCCAAATACGGGGGCTTCAACATGAGCTTTTAATAATCATCCATGAAGTATAAATATTGGAATTTTAACTATAAAAGATATTATTAAATAAATAAATATAAATTTATTTAAAGTCAATAATATTATTTCTATTATAAACATTATTGATACATTATTTTGATAAATCAATATAAATAAAATAAACAGTATAGGTAAAGAAAAAAATAATGTATAAAAAATAAAATAGTATCTTGCAATTAATCGTAATTGTCCTAACCCTCATATAATAATCAATAAAAACATAAAAATTAGTCTTATTTCAAATATAAAATAAAATATTAGTAATTCTATAACTGTAAAATTTAATAATAAGTTAATCAATAAAAGTAAAAGAAGATATAAACATAAATTTAATATTTTCAATTTTATTAAAATTATAAAAATAATAGCAAAAATTCATATAATCAATAAAATCAATATATATCTAAAAAAATTGATACCAAAAATATAACTAATTGAGATTCACAATAAATTAAAATTAAATTTTAATAGAAAAATTAAACTTAATAAAAATATAAAATTGCTTAAAAAATAAATTTTTAACTTGGATGAATTTAAATAAATAAAAATTAATAAAGAAATCACTATTATTATTAGATTTGAGAAATTTATCATTTTAAATTTTTTATTATTAAACTTTGATTATTATTTAAATAAATTATATTAATTAGTAATACAAGCCCTATAACTCTTTCACAGACAGAAAATACTAAATAATATAAGATTATTCAATCATTGTTGATATCTAATACTATATACTGTATTAATATTATTAAAATTGATAAAACTATAAATTCTATACTAATTAAAATTATCAAGAAGTAATTTCTAAATTTAAAAATTATTAACAAAATTAAATAAAAAAGTAATATATAAAAATTATTAATTATAATAAATTAAAACTAAAAGCTTTGTAGTTTAAATAAAACACCAATTTTGTAAATTGTGAATAAGACAAAAATCTTTTTAGCTAATTTCAAAAAAATTAGTTCAATCAAATATTTTTAATCTCCAAAATTAATGTTTTACTTAAACTATTTTTTGTCAAAAACTATATTTTAGATAAAATTAAAATTTTATTGTTTTAAACTTATTTAATTGATATATATATATATATATATATATATTATAAATGATAATTTCTTTTATATTTATAAAAATTATTTTATTATTTTTTATCTTAACAATTTTATTATATAGAATTTTAATGAATAATATTCATCCTTTAAATTATATAATATTATTGGTTATTTTTACTTTCTTAATAGTTTTAATAAACTATTGTTTTATAGGAAAAATTTTATATTCAATAATTATTATAATTACCATTACAGGAGGTGTAATAGTAATATTTTTGTATTTTTCTAGATTAATCAATAATGAAAAATCTTTAACTAACAAATTCGAATTCAATATATTTATTGCTGTAATAGTAATATTTCTAATTATTATATTATTTTTTAGTAATAAAATAAATTGATATATATACTTAAATAACAATAATAACAATATTGTATATATATATATAATTTATATAAAACCATATTATATTGCAACAATAATTTGTATGTTTAATTTATTATATTGTTTAATTTTAACTATTAAATCATGTTCAAATAAATATTTACCTTTACGAAAATTATAAATGACAATTTCTAAATATATTAAAAAAATTAAATTAAATCCAATTATAAAAATTTTTATAAACTCTTTAATTTTATTGCCAACACCAATAAATATTAACTATTGATGAAATTTTGGATCAATTTTAGGAGTTTGTTTATTAATTCAAATTATCTCAGGGTTTTTATTATCATTACATTATTGTCCAAATATTAATTTGGCATTTGACAGAGTAGTTCATATTATAAATAATGTAAATTTTGGGTGACTAATTCGTTTGATTCATTTAAATGGAGCTTCAATATATTTTATTATTATATATATTCATATTGGTCGTAATTTATATTATCAAACATTTAATTTAACATATGTTTGATTTATTGGAATTACTATTTTTTTATTATCTATAATAACTGCGTTTCTTGGATATGTTTTACCATGGGGTCAAATATCATTTTGAGGAGCTACTGTAATTACAAATTTACTTTCTGCAATTCCAACAGTTGGATCAGTACTAGTAGAATGAATTTGAGGAGGATTCTCAATTAATAATGCAACATTAAACCGATTTTATTCTTTTCATTTTATTTTACCTTTAATTATTTTAATTTTAGTAATTTTACATTTATTTTTTCTTCATTTAACAGGATCAAATAACCCTGTTGGAAATAACAGAGATTACTATAAAATTTCATTTAATCCTTATTATTTATTAAAAGATATTTTAGGATTTTCAATTATATTAAATTTTTTATTTTTAATAGTCTTCATTAACCCTTATTATTTAGGAGATCCTGACAACTTCATTTTAGCTAATTCTATATCAACCCCTAATCATATTAAACCTGAATGATATTTTTTATTCGCCTATACTATTTTACGAACAATTCCTAATAAATTGGGAGGTGTAATAGGATTATTAATATCAATTTTAATTTTATATATTATACCTTTTCTTAATTTATATAAATTTAAATCTTCAAAATTTTATCCTTTAAATCAAATTATATTCTGATCACTAATTACATCATTTATTATATTGACCTGATTGGGGGGTCAACTTATTGAATATCCTTACTTTGAATTAAGAACTGTATTTACAATTAGATATTTTATATATTTTTTATTAATACCAATACTTAATTTATTATGAGATATTTTATTAAAATAGTTAATGAGCTTGAATAAGCCTATATTTTGAAAATATAAAATAGAATTATCAGCATTCTATTAACTTAAACTTATTAAATAAAACATACTATTAATTCTTTTAAAGTAAAAATAAACATTAGATAAATTAAAGTAACAGATAAAAATTTTTTTCAACATAAATATATTAAATCATCATATCGAACACGCGGTAAAACCCCTCGAATTCAAATAATTAGAATAATATGAAATATTATATTTATATAATAAAATAACCTACAATTAAATCCAAAAAAAAATAGAGTAATTAAAAATCTTATAAAAATAATATTAGAATATTCAGCTATAAAAATTAAAGTAAATATTCTACTAAAATATTCAACATTAAATCCTGAGACTAACTCAGATTCTCCTTCAACTAAATCAAATGGTGTTCGATTAAGTTCAATTAATATACTAATAAAAAATATTAAATAAATAGGAAATAAAAATATAATAAATTTATTTAAACACTGAAATTTAATTAAAAATATAAAAGAATAATTTTCAATTAAAATTATTAAAACTAATATTATTAAAAATAATCTAACCTCATAAGAAATTGATTGAGCAACAGATCGAATAGATCCTAATATAGCATAATTTGAATTAGAGGCTCAACCTCCTATTATTACAGAATAAATACTTAATCTTAAAATTATAAACAAGAATACAAATCTATAATTTAAATAATTAAAATTATAAAGAAAAGGATACAGATATCACAAAATTAATGATAAAATTATTATTAAAACTGGTCTAAAAAAATAATAAATATAATTAATATTTTTGATTAAAAAAAACTCTTTAGTTAATAATTTAATTATATCTCTAAAAGGTTGTAAAATTCCTATGTAACCTACTTTGTTTGGTCCATATCGATTTTGAATATAACCTAATAATTTTCGTTCAAATAAAGTTAAAAAAGCTACGCTAATTAAAATTAATACAATAAAAAATAAAAAACTTAGTAAATTATAATAAAGATAAATTTTTAGTGAAAACAATATTACCTATATAATTTAAATATACTTTTATAAATTCTAAATTTATTACACTAATCTGCCAAGATAATAAATTGATTAATTTAATTTAATATAAATTATTTATAATATAAAGTCCTTTCGTACAAGAATATTAAATTTTATTATAGATAAAAACCGATCTGGCTTACGCCGATCTGAACTCAAATCATGTAAGATTTTAAAAGTCGAACAGACTTAATTATTAGACTCCTGCATCTAATATTTTTCTTAATTCAACATCGAGGTCGCAATCATCTTTATTAATTAGGTCTTTGTAAAGATATTACGCTGTTATCCCTAAGGTAATTTATTCTATTAATTTTATTAAGATTCATTTTATATTCAATTATCGTTGATAATATAATTTTTAAGTTTAATAAATTAAAAAATCCTCCCAACCAAATAATTTAAATTAATTTAAATATTTATAATTAATAAAAACACCTAAATTAATCAAACTATAAAATTCTATAGGGTCTTTTCGTCCCATAATTAAATTTAAGAATTTTAACTTAAATTCTAAATTCAATTTTTATATAAGAAACAGTATATATTTCATTTATTCGTTTATTCCAGACTCCATTTAAAAGACAAATGATTATGCTACCTTTGTACAGTCAAGATACTGCAGCTATTTAAAAATTTCATTGAGCAGAATGGACCTTAAATTTTAAACAAAAGGCCATGTTTTTGAGAAACAGGTGAATATATTTATTTTGCCGAATTCTTTTTATATATATAAAAATCTTTAATAAGATTTTATAACAATATAATATATATTACTAATTTAATCATTATAACTATTATAAAATGGTTTTATAAAATTTTTTAATGAAAATTTACATACATTAATTTACAAATCTTTAATAATATTGTTCAATAAATTATTAAATTTTTAATATAAAAATTAAATTTTATAACTATTTTTTAAATATATCATTTAAATAAACTTTGTATAATAATATAAATTTATAGTTTATCCCATAAATTTTTTATAATTAATATTAAATTATTTTATAAATAAATAAGTTAATAGAACTAATTATCTAAATTAAATTTATTTATTAAAAAACTAGATATCAGTAAATACGATAACGTTTCATTTCTAAATATAAATTTTGTATTAAATATTATTACATAAAATTATATATATATTTAGCTCATTTACTTTCGAGATTAGTTTATATAAACTATAATATTAATTAACCCTGATACAAAAGGTACAAAAAAAGTTTTTCTTCTTAATATTTAAATTTTTCTTTTACAATTCTAAAGCTTTAATAAATTTGTTCTATTTATATACTATAACTAATTAACTATAATATTATTTTAATTAAACTAATATTAAATTATCAAATAAAAATATAAACAAGTTAAATAATAAAATTTTAAAATATGATTTTAATCTTTTCAGTGTAAAAGAAAAATTTTCTTTAAACTAAAATTTTAATCTAAAAACACTTTCCAGTACTTTTACTATGTTACGACTTTTACCAAATTAATTGATAGTGACGGGCAATTTGTACATTTTATAGAGCTGTCTTCAAATAAATAAATTTAATTTATTTTACTTTTAAATCCTATCTCATTTGGCTATTAAAAACCAAAATTCATAAATTTAATTTTCTGTAACCCATACAACCTTAGATATACTGTATCTTGATTTGAATTATTATTCTAAATTAAATATTTGTATTATTTATTCTATAAATAATATATAAACAACGATATACAAATTTAATCTAAGTAGTTCTTATCGTGGAATATCGATTTAATATACAGGTTCCTCTAAACAGAATATATAAAACCGCCATATTTTATTATTTTAATGATTCTACATTTAATAATTAATTTTATATTTTAAATTTTATAATAGGGTATCTAATCCTAGTTTATTATCAAAATTTTCAAAATTTATGGCTATATAAGAGAAACTTATCTTTTTATGAAATTCATATTTCACCAAAGAATTTCATATTTAAATAAGCATGTTCTGTTGGCTATTAATTTTAAAATTGAATTAAGTTAACTTATAAGTTTAGTATAACCGCAATTGCTGGCACTAAATTTATCCTTATTTAATTTAAATTTCTATCAAAACTTTCATTTTTTAAGTAAATTTGAGTATTAAATTTGAGTAAAATAAATTTATTTAAAATTTATTTTATTTACTAAAAATATTATATATAAACGAATTAGGTAATCAACTTTAAAACTGAAATAAAATTTTTATAATTATATATATATATCCATAAATTAATAATAATAAATAAATGCCACCCAGGAGGTGTGCAGTCACGAAATCGGAGTTTTGGAGATGGATCGGCCCCCCTGCCGTCCAGCCCAAGATTCCGAAAAACGCTGGCTTGCACCCCTACCTGTCATCGAAAAATATTTCTCAAAATGCCACCCAGGAGGTGCGCAGTCACGAAATCGGAGTTTTGGGGATGGATCGGCCCCCCTGCCGTCCAGCCCAAGATTCCGAAAAACGCTGGCTTGCACCCCTACCTGTCATCGAAAAATATTTCTCAAAATGCCACCCAGGAGGWGCGCAGTCACGAAATCGGAGTTTTGGRGATGGATCGGCCCAAGATTCCGAAAAACGCTGGCTTGCACCCCTACCTGTCATCGAAAAATATTTCTCAGAATGCCACCCAGGAGGTGCGCAGTC